ACATCGAAACTCATTGCCCATGGATAAAGAAAGACTGTTTCAACATCAAAAACAACAAAAACTAGAGCAAACATGTAATAGCGGATTCGGAATTGTAACCAAGCATCCCCCATCGGTTCTATGCCCGATTCATAACTAGAGAGCTTCTCTGGTCCTTCACTAATCGGGGCCAAAACTCCGGAAATTAGAAATGCCAAAATAGGAATAACACTTGATATTATTAGAAATGCCCAGAAAATATCATATTCGTAAAGCAGAAACATAGAAGCACTCCTATTAATGTGGAATATACCGAATTCGTTGATTCAAATTGGAATTCTCAATTCATCCATAACTGCATTAGTCGAAACAACAATTTTGATCAAACCACATAGTTTCGTTTGTTTACTTGTTGTGGGTCATGTATCGTCTCAAGATTCATCCAACGGAATCCCACTTACACTTACTTCGATTCTATTTAGATATGGTGTAGACATATAATGCTATTATACAAATCAAACTCTCTCCTACCTTGCCTCGGGTTTTCTATCAAACAAAAAAAGGAATTAAGGAATTTTTTTTAAAGACTATTTTAAATAATATGAATTGAAATTGAAATAATATTCAAACAATATTATTCAAATAAGATTAAACGAAATATTAAACATAAATAATTTCAATATTCTATTAATATAATAGAGCCAAAGAGGAGGTCTGGCCCATTTTTTCTCTCTCTCTCTTTTTTTTTTTTCTTAGTGATTTAGAATATAGTCAGTAGTCAGATGGAATAGAATTTCTAGGAATTTCCATCTCGGGATTTATGGTATATTCTACGTGGCTGTGTTGGTGTATTCTTTTCATTAAGATCCGGATAGAGGATTATTGTTTCTATTGATTTGATACGGATACGAAAACAGAATGCATTGACCGATTCGATTCTCTCTCCCTGTCCCAGATTTATACTTAATTGATTTGATTCAATCCATTGAATTGTGAGGAACCCTTACATATAAAAACTCATGGGTTCCTATACCCAAATTAGGAAACTTTGGACCTGTACTACCCCGGCCCCGGCTTTACCCCCGAGTTAGAAGTCTTGAAAGAATCATTTCAGACCCATTTCTAGGACTAAAGATCGTGATTTGGAATGACTCGAAATACTTATTTATTTAATGTAATAATAACACCTAGCAGGACCAACCAACGAGTTAGGTTTCGTGACAACAAAAAACGTTTCTTTTGAAGCAAACCTAAAAAATGGGGCTTTAATGGTAGAGTCGGCTGAATCGTAAATGATTTACAGAAGATACTTCGAATGGAATCATGCGTTGTCGAACGATTCGATAGACAAAATCTCCCCATCCCAAAACCAACTCATAGAACATAGAAATAGAAGAGGGTGCGTTGATACATTTAGGACCAATTCATTGTCTCTAAAACAATGAATTGGGATTGTTGTTCTGCCAAAAGGCGATACGTCGGGGGATTCCTAACTCATCCAAGTTCAAATGGGCCCTAATCTTTTTAGATAAAGTCTGCATTGGTAGAATTGGAATGATGAACAAATTGGATTGGGTAGATTGGAATAAAAAAAAATAAGTTATAAGTTTAAGTATTGTACAGAAAAATGACTACTTGCTTTGCTAAGCCGGTTATACGAAGAAAAGCCTATTGTACAATGAAACTTACCAAAGAGCTTCGTTTTTGAAACTCTGGCTTTTCTACAAATACAAGAACAAGAATAGGTTCTAGATAATGTGACTTACGATTAGATTGAATTTGGATTTGATTTGGTTGGGTCAGGTTGGAGTTTTTCTTGAGCCAGGCTCATGTTATGATTTTGACTTCATAAATTGACTTGGGTATACCAAAGCAAAGGTGTATCACTAAATCTTGGATCATGGACAAATAAAAGAGGAAAAAGGCCGTATGTCATTCACAGACGAAGATTAATGAAGAAGAATGGGTTTGTTTATCCGAGATTTGAAAATACCGATCCGATTGGATCCATTGGAATAAATTATTGTTTTCAAGCCCCGAGGGATCTCCGTGATCCTGTGGGAATGATTCCATTTCTATGGAACAATCAACCGGCCGGTCACACGCACTAATTAGGAAATGAATACAAAAATGTATAGGGCTATACGGACTCGAACCGTAGACCTTCTCGGTAAAACAGATCAAACTTATTATTATCGAAATGATTCGAACTGTTTCAAAGACCCAACATGCGTTTTTTTTTTTGCATTGGGCTCTTTCATTAACTGATAAAAAGATCGGCCAGTCCACCATATTTTTTCTTGACAGGAAGATAACGAGATGGCTCCATGCGCTCGGATTCATTATTTGAATTCTGATCCGGGAGCAATACCAAAGTGTTTCAAAGAAGGGTTACCCTGACGTAGGTCTGCCTCCGGCCTAGATCAACCTAAGTTAAATGGAGTCTCCATCAATCCGCCCCAAGAGTCAAATATGATACTTCATACACCTTAAAGTTCATAGGACGAAAAGAGGTTATTTT